TTATTGAATTGAGTTGCGTATATTTCGATACATATAAAAGATCCCCAAAAGAGTTTTTTTATACTTGTTCCATATATGTCTGCTTTGACTCGAATGAATGTTCTGAAGAAACCTCAATTAAGTTATGTTCTAGAAAAAGAGGATTCTTGCGTTTTTGCCCTCCTGCTGAGAAAGCATTCATTTATCGGCTCATTTATTAAAATACTTCAATTGGTACACGCAAGAAATAGGCCAATTCAGCAGCTTTTTGTTCCATTTCCCGTGGAGTAAAATTCTCATCAGTACGAGTCAATGGAATGGCTCCCTGGCCTCTTATATCCATATAAAGGACACGCCGAGCAGAAATACCCTCTTTAACTTCTATTCTGACGGATTGAATATCTTTTATAAGAAATCGCAGGAAGACCCGACGATTTTTTCCAGGAAATCCCCAACGAAAGATACACACTATTCCGTCTTTTATATCAAATCGATCATAACCACTACCTACATTCCACGAAATTGTGCACCACAAATAGGAGCTAATAAAAAGACCCGCGATCCCATAGAAAGACATCACAATTCCTTGTGGAAAAAAAACGATTTCCTGAGACGGAAATAAAGATATCAAATTTCTACCAAGATAACTCGAGGTTCCAACCAACAAGAATCCTAATGAACCTAAAAAAAGGATAATAGCCCAGCAGAAATTACTTGTTTTTCGAGCCCCCTTTATAGGTTCTATCCATATATGTTCTGATCGACAACTCATACTTGATCCCGTTGCTTTTTTTGGAATTGAGAGAATACCCCAAATGAATTTGACTTTAGTCCGTTTGTTTCCGAAGTAACTCGCATCAACTAGCACTAGTTTGATGTGAACCTTTAGGAGTAATTCATTAAATTGGTTAGATCTAAACTAATAACATACCCTTCGTATGATCTCACTAAAGATAGCCACATACATATAGATAGACCAACGTTACAGTTCCGCCATCCGCCGATTCGGGTCTATTTGAAAATAGCTAGAACATAGAATTTTCTGGAGACATAAGAATTTTTCGGCGGAAGCCGCTTATACCAATTTATACCATATTTTGCTAAATGGATATCTGTGTTGTGTTATGATACAAACGTCAATTGAAAAAAAAAAAACGATGAGATTTTGTGCCATCGGTTCTAAACAATCTTATTTTTTTGAACATGAAGAAATAAAGAAGCCATTGCGATTGCCGGAAATACTAGACCTACTAAAGGGACCAAAACAGAGGGAAAGTTAAGAGTTGTCATAGAATGGGTACCTCGATTTACTATTTGTACCTGTTATTGTTATTATTATTTAGATTTTATATTTATTATTGATAATATAAAGATATCTTATTATATATCTTATTATATATAAGGATATCTTACTTATTATAATTTGATAATTCTAAATTGGAATTATTATTACTTAATATCTATAGATATAAGTATCTATCTAAGTGAGTATATAATGTAGTTTTTTTTCTTTCTACATGAAGGATTTGAAAGGATATGGATGAGATATTATTTTATTCATTTTTTGCTTTTGTCTTCGAATTTCATTTATTAAGCAAAAAGTTTATTAAAAATCAATTAGATTCTACTTATTTATTTAGATTCTATTTATATTGAATTGAAGGGTTTGTTAGAATCCCATCCAGCAGGGATTCTTAGTCAAAATAGGATTATCGTAAAATATAGAAAGATAAAAAATTCTATATTTTCTAGAGTTTAATTATATAGACGAGAAGAAGATATTTTTTTATTTGCCTAATTATAAGAATCTCATCTTTTATCTTGTTAATAGAGGCTTCTTGATCAATAATATAGAAAAGAATCAGGAATATAGAAAAGGGGGCGGATTTTCTATTTTCTGTGACTTTTGATTCTTTATACAATTAGATCTTATGTCAACAAAGAAAACCCCATTCGTCTAATTTTGACTTGGATTCCGATAAACTAATTACTTATTTGCTCAAAATAATTGAACTTAATGTTTTAATTTTGATTCAAAGGAAAGAAAGTGTGGAGTTGAAATAACTCACTCAGAACGCTTTTTAAAGGATTACGTGGTACGATTAGATCGAATAAGCCCTTCTGGAATAAATACTCAGCCGCTTGTGAACCGTCGGGTACTTTTTTATTCAATGTTTGTTCGATTACTCTTTTACCCGCAAAGGCAACGTAGGCATTGGGTTCAGCAATAATGATATCCCCCAACATACCAAAACTAGCTGTCACCCCACCGGTAGTAGGAGATGTAAGGATTGGTACATAGAATAACTTTTTATTGGATTGATAATCATATAAAGCAGAAGATATTTTAGCCATTTGCATCAAGCTCAAACTTCCTTCTTGCATGCGTGCCCCTCCGGAAGCACACACTATAATAAGAGGTAGAAATTCTTTAGTAGCGTATTCAATCAAACGGGTAATTTTCTCCCCGACTACAGATCCCATACTACCCCCCATAAACTGAAAATCCATAACCGCAATT